TAATTCTGAATCTACTTCTTGGTAGAAAATAAGTTTCTTGAAATTTTGCATCTCGAATCGTATTGAATAAAAACCAGCTAATCTTTCGAATCCTTGTTTTCGTTTTCGTTGTCGAGTCGAGAAATTATACGTCCTCTGGTTGAATCATAATGACTTATTTCAATTTTGACTTTGTCTCCTGGCAGTATTCTTATAGAGCTTTGACGGATCTTTCCTGAAACATAACCTAGAACCAGATCTTCATTATCTAACCGAACCCGGAACATGCCATTGGGAAGCGATTCAGTAATTAAACCTTCGTGAATCCATTTTTGTTCTGTCATTGCAGGTAAAGCCCCCTTGAAGTATCAACTAATGGAGGAGAAACGATATTAGACAACTCACCCTCTTTCTTTTTTTTTTTATAAATAGGAAGAGGTTTCGGATCCCATTTGGATATTAAAATGATTACCATATATAACATAAAATTTCTCCGCCAATTCCTTCTAGTCGAGCCTCCCGGTCTGTCATTATACCTCGAGAAGTAGAAAGAATTACAATCCCTGTCCCACCTAAAATTCTAGGAATTTCTTGAGAGTAAGAATAGATTCGTAGACTGGGCCGACTGATCCGTTTTAAATTGAAAAAATTTCTATAGGGTCTTTTCCTATTCCTTCTATGTCGCAGGGTTACAACCAAAAAATATTTGTTTTTTTCTCGATGTTTTCTGACGTTTTCGATAAAACCTTCTCGGAAAAGTATTTTAACAATAGTTTCGGTAATATTAGTAGATGCTATGCGAACCACTCTTTTTCTAGCCATATCAGCATTTCGTATAGAGGTTATTATCTCAGCAATAGTGTCTGTACCCATCATGAACTAAAATTATTGGTGTCTTGAAATTGGATATAATTAACATGTTTTTCTTTATTTTATTGGTTTTTTTATTGGTTTATGAATATGAATTTTTCAAGGTATATGCCTGAGACACAATCTACGAATTAATCTAGTTCTTAATCTATTTCTTTCAAATACCCCAAACACGATCTCATTTTATTTTATAATACCTCGGGAGCTAATGAAACTATTTTAGTAAAATGGAATTCTTTCAATTCCTCGGGGATTGCACCAATAATTCGACTTCCTTTTGGATTTCCTTTTTGATCAATCACAACTGCAGCATTGTCATCATATCGTATTATCATACCGTTGTCACGTTTAAGTTCTTTACAGGTACGGACAATTACAGCTCTGACTACTTCTGATTTTTCTAGGCGCATTTTTGGGACTGCTTCTTTGATCACAGCAACAATAACGTCACCAATATAAGCATAGCGACGATTACTAGCTCCTATGATTCGAATACACATCAATTCTCGAGCCCCGCTGTTATCCGCTACATTTAAATGGGTCTGATGTTGAATCATATCAATTTTTTAGTCTATTCTTCCAATGCAAAGGATAAAGAAAATAGAAGAAATATTGTTTGTCCAAAAAAAGAAACCTGCGGTTTCATCCCCGAGACTCATTTCTGTCGGTTCTACATTTTTATCCCGAAATAATTAATTGAGTTCGTATAGGCATTTTGGATGCTGCTAGTAAAATAGCTCTTCTGGCTCGATTTTCGGCTACTCCACCCATTTCATATAGGATTCGCCCCGGTTTAACAACAGCTACCCAATATTCAGGGGATCCTTTCCCCGAACCCATACGTGTTTCAGCAGGTCTTACTGTAACTGGTTTGTCTGGAAATATACGAACCCATATTTTTCCACCACGGCGTGCATTTCGTGTCATTGCTCGTCGACCTGCTTCGATTTGTCTAGATGTGATCCAAGCAGGTTCAAGTGCCTGAAGAGCGTATTTACCGAAACAAATATGATTACCTCGATAAGATCTTCCCTTCATTCTTCCTCTATGTTGTTTACGGAATCTAGTTCTTTTGGGGTTATAGTTGATGGTTGTTTCGGAATTCCATCTCTACTACAGAACTGGACGTGAGAGTTTCTTCTCATCCAGCTCCTCGCGAATAAAAGGATTCAAAATGGAATTTCAATTAATTTGAATAGATATTAGAACATTTTTATAAATAATTTTCTAAATAATAGTTTTTTTTCTAACGTTCTAATCAATCTTTATTTTATTTTGTCCTTTATCCAAGTTTACCAATTCAAATTCAAAAAAAAAAGAAAGTTTTCGCGGGCGAATATTTACTCTTGCAATCTCTATTTCAGTCGTAGCGCTTGTTCGTGACTTCTCAGAATAGATGAATTGATTTCCGGTTCATTTCGCCATCCCGACTAGTGAATCAGTAAGATTCATTTGTTCAATAAAATCTTTTGCAGTCACAGGTTCCATCGTTCCCACCGCTTCGTATTTAATGGTTAGGTCAGAATTCTACAACGGAGCTCATAATCCAATTTATTCTTGAGTCAACCTTCTTAGTCTTTATTGGCTCGAAGCTCTTGATTTTTTTCTTCATTTTTTTCTTCTATAAGAAGGATTCATTTAATATTTCATT